TTCCGTCTTGATTAAACGGAATTCCTATGGCTCCAACAAACAAAGTAAATAGGACTAATAGAAAGATCGTAAATATCATAGTATTGTCCGATTCATGGGGATAAGAAAAAGTGTTTTTAGTGCGAAAATTCCTAGTAGTAAGAAAAGGGCTTATAATGTTTTTTACATTAACATCAATTTGATAGGTCTTATTCCAAAAAAAAGAAGCCCTTTCATTATTATCCATTGCCAATAAAGTTAATAAAGGAATTTTTTTTTTACTGGTTTTTGGTATTTCTTTTCCCCATAGGGATATTGAATAGAAAGAGCTACTTTTTTGACCACTATAATTTTGAAACTGAACGTTTAAATGTCCCTCAAAAGTAAGTAAATAGACCCGAAACATATAAAATGCGGTTAATCCTGCTGTGGAACAAGCTAGTATTGCAAAAATCGGCGAATACAACCAACTATCATTAAGAATCTCATCTTTGGACCAAAAACAAGCAAGAGGTGGAATACCACAAAGAGAAAGTGTACCCACTAAAAAAGCGGTTTTTGTAATTGGGACATGCTTTTTTAAACCTCCCATAAGAACCATATTCTGACTTTTATCTGGAGAATATCCAACAATAGATTCCATGGAATGAATGATAGATCCAGATCCTAAAAACAGCAATGCTTTGGAATAAGCATGAGTAATCAAATGAAATAAAGCGGCTCGATAAGAACCCATACCTAGAGCTAACATCATATAACCTAGTTGAGACATTGTCGAATAAGCTAAACTTCTTTTAATATCTTTTTGAGCCAGAGCTAAAGTAGCTCCTAATAATACTGTTATTATACCTATCAAAGATATGAAATTCATTATGTAAGGTATGATTATAAAAAGAGGAAGAAGTCGAGCTACAAGAAAAATTCCCGCCGCTACCATAGTAGCAGCGTGGATAAGAGCCGAAATAGGAGTAGGGCCTTCCATGGCATCAGGTAACCATACATGAAGAGGGAATTGTGCCGATTTAGCAACTGCACCAGCAAATAAAAGAAAGGAACACAAAGTAACAAATAGAAAATTAACTTCACTATTATAAATCAAGTTATTGAATATTTCGAACAAATCCCGAAATTCAAAACTACCCGTTATCCAATAAAGGCCTAAAATTCCTAATAATAAACCAAAATCCCCTACACGATTAGTTACAAACGCTTTTTGACAAGCAGTTGCCGCAATAGGTCGCGTGAACCAAAAACCTATTAATAGGTAAGAACACATTCCAACTAATTCCCAAAAAATATAAATTTGTATCAAATTAGAACTAGTAACTAATCCCAACATTGAAGTATTGAAAAAACTCAGATAAGCAAAAAATCTCAAATATCCTTGATCATGAGACATATAATTATCACTATAAAAAAGAACAAAAATTCCAACGGTAGTAATTAATATTAACATAATAGAAGTAAGTGGATCGATTAAGTAACCGAATTCTAAAGAAAAATCATTATTAATGGTCCAAGACCATACATATTGATAGATAGAAGTTCTATTTATTTGCTGAATAGATAGATAGACTGAAAGAATCATAACTATGCTTAACAGTAAAATACTAGGAAAAGCCCACATACGACGAAGATTTTTTGTTGCCGTTGGAAAAAGTATAAGTCCTACTCCTATTAACATAGGAGCTGGTAGTGGAATGAAAGGTATAATCCATGAATATTGATATGTATATTCCATAATAAAAAACCCTTTTTTATTGTTTTATTCTTAATTAATTGTTTCTGATTCAGCGGCTCTTATCACTTTTTTAGGTTCAATAAAAAATCAAGATATGGAAAATTAAAAAAAAATTTCTATTCTTAATTTTTCTCAATCTTTTTTTTTTCAATACTTCAAATATTCAAATCAAGAAGTTCAAATTGGTCAAATGATATGAATAGAACCAAGTTACGATTATCAATTTATTATTATTATTAATATTTTAAGTAAGATTTTTAGGAAGATACAATCTAATTTCAATTAATATTACGTATTACGATAATTTATATCTATAGAGCAAAGAAAAAGAATTAGACCAAAATGGACTACTTAATACATTACTTTATTTTGATATGACTAAAATAATAGTACTAATAAGATGGCTCATAACTTGCTTGACTCTAAAAAAGTTTTTTTCATTCGTTTATTGATAAAATTCATTAGGGAACTTCGCGATTGTCTTTTATTGAACTGGAAGACTCGTTGTAGGAAAGAATATGATATTAGAAATTTTTCTTTTCATAACATAATAAATAGACTTAAAAGAAAAAGGAAAATTACTAAATATAATTTTCTAAAATCATGTATCCCTTTTTGATTAACTACTAGTTTCATTCAAATTTCTTTTTTATTCTATACAATATCTGGAAAAAGAAAGATAAATTGGAATTGTTTGAATAATAGATGTCTTTCACATCCAACTATAGAAATGAATAACTTTTAATTTTATTTTTAATGGCAGTTCCAAAAAAACGTACTTCTATATCAAAAAAACGTATTCGTAAAAAAATTTGGAAAAAAAAGGCATATTGGGCAGCGTTGAAGGCTTTTTCGTTAGCGAAATCTCTTTCAACCGGGAATTCAAAAAGTTTTTTTGTACGACAAATAAATAATCAAACGCTAGATTAAATAATCTAAATCTGAAAAAAGGTACCCCCTTTTTAATATATTTTCTCATTTCCGAATGGGGATTCTTATTTTCCCCATCGGGTCACTTGTCACAATAAGAAATAAGTTTTCTTATTTTATACATAAAAGAGGATATAAGATCTTTAGGAAAAATCGAAATTGATACAGGACCAAAAAGAACCTACCGGTTAATACAAAGTTCTACAAATATTTACATAATTCCTTGGATGTCACACTATGTACTATGATCCACAAAAAGCATTTTTATGTTCATTGAACAAATGCATTTTTTAGTTTAGATTTATAAGATTTATAAAATAAATGATAAATTTCTTTTTCAAAATATTCAAAAATGAAAATACGAAAGAACTTTTTTGAAGTTATATGCTTGGGTCGAAGTCCTAATGATTTAGTTACAAGATTTCCATTTTTATAGAGTATAAACTACGAAAATGTCCTCTGAAAAATAAAACATCTTATTATCAATACAATAAAAGGATAATAAATATTTTTATTGGAATCTTTCAATGCATATTTATATATTTATATTGAATATTGAAACGAAATGATTTTATCTCATTAATTTGAATTAAAAAAAAGATTGAATTGACTCCTTCAAGCTCGACGATTAACTAAAAATAGATTATTATTATTCGAAATACCCTACGCCGCTATGGTGAAATCGGTAGACACGCTGCTCTTAGGAAGCAGTGCTAGAGCATCTCGGTTCGAGTCCGAGTGGCGGCATCTTATACAAGAGATATAATAAGTCCTATAATGAATTCAATTCTTAATTTCAATTCCGTATAATTTTGTACCCCCCATAATTTTTTTTATTATGATATTTTCTACTTTAGAACATATATTAACTCATATATCCTTTTCGATCGTTTCAATTGTAATTACAATTTTTTTGATAAGCTTATCAGTCGATGAAATCATAGGACTATATAATTCGTCAGAAAAAGGGATGATAGCTACCTTTTTCTGTATAACAGGATTATTAGTCACTCGTTGGATTTATTCGGGCCATTTACCATTAAGTAATTTATATGAATCATTAATTTTTCTTTCATGGAGTTTCTCCATTATTCATATGGTTCCATATGTTAAAAAACATAACAATTATTTAAGCGCGATAACCGCACCAACTACTATTTTTACCCAAGGCTTTGTTACTTCAGGTCTGTTAACTAAAATGCATCAATCAGAAATATTAGTACCTGCTCTCCAATCCCATTGGTTAATGATGCACGTAAGTATGATGGTATTGGGCTATGCAGCTCTTTTATGTGGATCATTATTATCAGTAGCTCTCTTAGTCATTACATTTCGAAAAGCTCTAAGGATTTTTAGTAAAAACAAGAATTTTTTAAATGAGTCATTTTTCTTTGGAGAGATCCAATACATGAATGAAAGAAACAATGTTTTACTAAGCATTTCTTTTTTTTCTTTTAGAAATTATTACAAGGCTCAACTGATTCAACAATTAGATCATTGGAGTTATCGTATTATTAGTTTAGGGTTTATCTTTTTAACCATAGGTATTCTTTCGGGAGCAGTATGGGCTAATGAGGCATGGGGATCCTATTGGAATTGGGACCCAAAAGAAACTTGGGCATTTATTACTTGGACCATATTTGCGATTTATTTACATACTCGAACAACTCCAAATTTTGAAAGTGTAAATTCCGCAATTGTGGCTTCTATGGGCTTTCTTATCATTTGGATATGCTATTTTGGAGTCAATTTATTAGGAATAGGGTTACATAGTTATGGTTCATTTAATTTACATTAGCATCTAATTAAATGAAAAAGATCCTGACGAATACAAAGATAGAATATATAAATATAGGTATATATATTAAGTAAAAATATAAGATAAGAAATAAACTGTCGAGAACCATTTGAATCATTACACTACTTGATTCAAATGGTTCTCACAAAGGCCAAATCCATCTGGTTACAATTCATTTTCTCTTAAGTTTTAAGTTAAGAGAAAATGAATTGGAATTGTACAACGAACAATATCCAAACTAATAGGATTGCTTTTTGATTTGTTCTTTTTTCCTGAAAACTATCGATAAAAAAAATTAGATATAATAGCTTCCACCTTGTCAACTGATAATGAAAGAACGAAATCCGGATAAATACCGATACCTATTATTGGTAGAAGGATAGAGATCGAAACAAATAACTCTCGCGGTCCAGAATCAAAAAAATAAGAGTTTGGAACATTAAATAGCTTGTATCCATAGAACATTTGGCGTATCATGGATAATAAATAAATAGGCGTTAATATCATTCCAATTGCCATTAAAAAAGTAACTAGTATTTTGGGCATTAAAAGATATTTTTGACTGGTAATTATTCCAAAAAATACTAATAATTCTGCAACAAAACCGCTCATGCCCGGTAATGCAAGGGAAGCCATCGATAAGATACTGAACATCGTAAATATTTTTGGAAGGGGGATAGCCATTCCACCCATTTCGTCGAGATAAAGAAGACGTATTCTATCATAACTTGTTCCTGCCAAGAAAAAAAGAGCAGCGCCAATAAATCCATGAGAGATTATTTGTAAAATGGCTCCATTGAGTCCCGTATCGGTTATAGAGCCAATTCCAATAATTATGAAACCCATATGAGATATAGAGGAATAGGCTATTCTTTTTTTTAAATTACGTTGACCCGGAGATGTTGAAGCTGCATAGATTATTTGTATTGCACCTATTGTAATCAACCAGGGAGAAAATAGGGAATGGGCGTGGGGTAAAAATTCCATATTGATCCGAACCAACCCGTAGGCTCCCATTTTTAATAAAATTCCAGCTAGAAGCATACAAGTACTATAATGTGCCTCCCCGTGGGTGTCTGGTAACCATGTATGTAAGGGTATAATCGGTGATTTGACAGCAAAAGCAATAAGAAATCCAATATAGAAAATTATTTCCAGTGCCGCAGGATACGATTGATTAGCTAATGTTTCATAATTTAATGTTGGTTCATTAGAACCATATAAACCAATACCCAAAACTCCTATTAATAGAAAAATGGACCCTCCCGCAGTGTACAAAATGAACTTTGTAGCTGAATAGAGACGTTTCTTTCCCCCCCACATCGATAGAAGTAGATAAACGGGAATTAATTCTAACTCCCACATGATGAAAAAAAGTAAAAGGTCTCGAGAAGAAAATAATCCTATTTGACCGCTGTACATTGCTAACATCAGAAAATGGAATAATCGGGAATCTCGAGTAATTGGCCGAGCCGCTAAAGTCGCTAAAGTGGTAATAAATCCCGTCAGTAAAATAGGTCCTATAGAAAGTCCATCTATTCCCAATCTCCAATAAAAATCAAAAAAATTGATCCATTTATAATCCTCTGCTAATTGGGTTAATGGATCGTCCAATTGGAAATGAGAACAGAATGTATAGGTTGTTAAAAGAAGCTCTAAGATACATATACATATTGTATACCACCTAATTACTTTATTTCCTCTATGAGGGAGAAAGAAAATAAAAGAACCTGCCAATATCGGCAAAACTACAATTATTGTTAACCAAGGAAAATAATTCGTGGTAAAGACAAGATACGCTTGGACAAATAAACCCGTGCTCAAAAAAAATAATAATATTATTCTATTTTCTATTTTTGAGCACGGGTTTTTGTCGGTAAAAAAAAATCAACTGTATTCAAAATGTATTTAAGTGGTTTATTCTGGAACGTATTAATAAGCTAGACCCATGCTTCGAGTTGTTTCATGCCATAAATAAACCCGAACGCTCAAAAAATCCGTTGGGCAGGCGGATTCACATCTCTTACAACCGACACAGTCTTCTGTTCTTGGAGCAGAAGCAATTTGCTTAGCTTTACATCCATCCCAAGGTATCATTTCTAATACATCTGTTGGGCAGGCTCGGACACATTGAGTACATCCTATACAGGTATCATAAATCTTTACTGAATGTGACATTGGATCTATAACTTTTTGAATGCCATAAATTTTCGATCTAGTAAACTTATAAATGAATCGTATATTTAGACACCAGATGAATCAATGATTTTACCAGAATTTATCCAATCAATCTAATTCTGGATCGACTCATGAGATTGGGCCAAGATACTTTGATTTTTTACTTTTTTCTCAAATTTGCGTATCATACATGCTGATTGAAATTCATACTAATTGAAGTTGATGATAATTAAAATTGATGAATAGTCTAATTTCTATAATTGATATTACTTAATTTATTCATTTTATTTATTCAATAAATTCGATTGATTGATACGAGTTGATTTTCTGTTACGATAAATTGCCGAAACAATAGCTAACCCAATAGCGGCTTCGGCGGCTGCAATAGCTATAACAAAAATGGAAAAAATATCTCCTTTTAATTGTCGACTATCAAAAAAATCCGAAAATGTTACGAAATTTATATTAACTGCATTCAGTATAAGTTCAAGACACATAAGGGCCCTAACCATATTTCGGCTCGTGATCAATCCATAGATACCGATAGAAAATAAATAGGCACTCAAAACAAGTACATGTTCGAGTATCATTGACCAGCTCCTTCTTAATTTGGATTCATTTCAATATGAACAACAATTCAACCGAGTCGATTTACTATAATAAGTACAAAGCAAGAGAATGGTATTTGGTAATAGATAAAAAAGAAATTTTTTTGATTTTATAGTCTTTAAATAGAATTGAAGATAAATGAATTTGATAACACAGAACAGGGTTGAATTTTGATTGCTGTTAACGATTATAAAGATTTATCATTGCCGAGCAACAGCAATTGCACCTATCAAAGCAACTAAAAGTATTATCGAAATCAGTTCAAATGGAAGAAAAAAATCGGTTGATAAATGAATTCCAATTTGTTGACTATTACTTATCAAATCTTGCTCTATAATCTGATTTGATTTTGTCGTCCAAATAATCCCGTACCAAGACGTATCTAGAATAGTACTAATTAGTGAAACAAAAATACTTGTACAAAGCAACGAAGTAATCCCATCACCAACAGTCCAAAGGTTCAAATCTTTGTAATATTCTGAACCATTCATGAACATTACAGCAAATATGATTAAAACATTTATAGCTCCCACGTAAATAAGGAGCTGTGCAGCCGCTACAAAATGGGAGTTTGATGGAATATAAAATAAGGATATGCAAACAAGAACCAATCCCAACGAAAAGGCAGAAAAAATTGGATTAGTAAATAACACCACTCCTAGAGCTCCTACTATAAGACCTGATCCCAGAAAAACTAAAAGAAAATCATGTATTGGTCCAGGCAAATCCATTTTTTTTTTAAGATAAATAAATCGAAATCTTTTTCATGATTTTATTGACCCGACCAGGAAATTTTTTAGAATATCCTATATGCTCCTAATTGAAATATTAAATTCTAATCGACTGGGTTTAAATGAAAATTGATGTAGGTAGAATTGATGGACCAATATCCTTTTTCACTCGAAAGAAAAGGGTCGTTTAGTTCGAAACTATATTATTTATATATGTATATAAATAAATATAGTCGCCCTTCTCACCAACCAATTAACAGTTGGTCATAATTTATAGTTATTGACCAAGAAGAAAAAAAAAGAACTCATTCCTTTAGATTAGATCAAATTGAACCTTGATAATTGGAAATTACTCTTTAATCAAAGAAAAGAGTTTTTACGTTTTTTATTTTGGAGGCGAATTCAAAATTGTTCGAATTGTATAATCGTCAATTACTGACATTGGTAAACGACCCAAAGCAATTTGATTATAATTTAATTCGTGACGATCATAGGTCGAAAGTTCATATTCTTCAGTCATTGATAAACAATTTGTTGGACAATACTCAACGCAGTTACCACAAAATATACAAATTCCGAAATCAATACTGTAATTAAGTAATCGTTTCTTTCGAATACCAGTTTCCAATTTCCAATCAACAACGGGGAGATCTATAGGACATACACGAACACATACTTCGCAAGCAATGCATTTATCAAATTCAAAATGAATTCGGCCGCGGAAACGTTCCGATGTAATTAATTTTTCATAAGGATATTGAATAGTTACAGGTAAACGGTTTGCGTGGGATAAGGTAATCATGAACCCTTGACCAATGTACCTTGCAGCTTGTACTGTTTGTTGACCATAAGTCATGAACCCAGTTACCATAGGGAACATATCGTAAAGATCTATAAATAATTTGTTGTTTGTTTCTTTCTCTTGTTTGAGAGAAGTCGTAAATATAGAATATCGTATTCCTTTTTCCTTTACAGTGAAAGGAGTTGGGAAGAAGTTGTTAATAATAGATTACCGAGAGAAAGGGGTAAAAGAAATTTCCATCCAAGATTTAATAATTGGTCCATTCTTAGCCTAGGTAAAGTCCATCTGGTTGCGATAGAAATGAACAAAAACAAATAAGTTTTAGCTAATGTAATAAAAATACCAATTGTCGTTCCAAAAACTCTACCTACTTTATTTATTTCAAATAGCTCAGGAACAAATATGTACGGAATAGAGATATTCCAACCACCCAAGTAAAGAACTGTTACAAATAACGAAGAAACTAATAGATTTAGATAGGAAGCAACGTAAAATAAACCGAATTTGATGCCAGAATATTCGGTTTGATAACCTGCTACTAATTCTTCTTCTGCTTCTGGTAAATCAAAAGGTAATCTCTCACATTCTGCTAGGGAAGAAATTAGAAAAACAAAAAATCCTATAGGTTGACGCCACAAATTCCATCCCCAAAAACCATATTTTGATTGGGCCTCAACTATATCAACTGTACTTGAACTGTTAGATAATCATAGTCGGTGATAACATCACTGTTCCCATCGCTATTACAAAACCGTACATGAGATTTTCACCTCATACGGCTCCTCGGGGGCCATAAATAAATTTTAAAGGACCAAGCCAATATTATTTCTCTTGATATGGTTGTAATATAAATATATATATAAGAAAGTAAAAACCTATTGGAAGATCCCGAATTAAACCAATGGAATTCTGTCTGCTAGATGCTATAATAATAACTAAAAAGCACTTCTGAATTGATCTCGCCCTTTAATAATTTGAATTTTTCTTTGTTGTGAGTAATAACTTAATCCTTCAATAAAATACTCCTTGTAGAAATATCAATAGATATTTCAACCCATCCTTTTGGATTACGAAAAAAATTATACATTACATTATTTCATGAATCATGACACACTATCTCTATGAATATATGAAAGAATAAAAAGATCTTATTTTTCGTTCCTCTTCTTCTTTCTTAAAAAGGGAGTTAAAAAAAAAAGGATTATTTCGTTCCTGATAATCATTTTATTTTAAATCTGTGGATAGGAGCATACTCTGGATTGGAATCGTGAGGAGTACTGCTTGATCATTTCTACCAACTTAAAGCCCCAATTAGTATTCTTTTTATGTTATGAAAAATACCCTTTTGGATAATTTACATAAAAAATCTCCATTACTAATCCTTTATGTATTTTGGTGTTCCTAACCATCCACTTTTTTTTACTCAATCGTCCGTTATAGTACTACATAGAAAGGATAATAAAAACTATATACGGTTGATCTTTTGAGCCCGCTTCAAGCTAGGATGACTAATCAACCAATCTTGGGGTAAAGGTCTTGCTTATCTTTATTTTCTTTTAATTCTTGTACGTAGGAGATGAGACTCCATTTTTTTACTGCTAATTTAGAAGCTGTTTTCTTTCACTCATATAACTATCTGATTTAGTTCATCAACCCGAATAATGAATAAAACAATTCTGATATCTATTCAATTTCTTTACTAAAAAGAAAGAAGTAAAGAAAAGTTTATGTTTAACCGAATCGCACGTAGAGATATTGATAACACACAAAGAGTTAATGGAATTTCATAACTAATTGATTGAGCCGCAGCTCGTAGACCACCTAAAAAGGAATATTTATTATTTGATCCATATCCTGACATAAGAAGTCCGATGGGAGCAATACTTGAAATGGCAATCCATAAAAAAACACCGATATTGAGATCAGATAAAACAAGGTGATAGCTAAAAGGAATTACTGAATAACTTAGTAAAATGGATATAACTGCTATGGATGGTCCTATACTGAATAAACGAGTATCCCCTCGAGACGGGAGAATATTCTCTTTGAAAATTAGTTTTGTCCCATCGGCTAGAGCTTGCAGAATTCCCAAAGGACCAGCATATTCAGGCCCAATACGTTGTTGTATTCCTGCGGATATTTCTCTTTCTAACCACACAATTACGAGTACACCTATTGTAATTCCCAATACAAGACTCAAAATAGGTACAAGCATCCATATGATTCCATAGAACTCTTTGAAGGATTCCAATCTGGAAAAAGAATTGATATCTTGTACTTCTGTTGTATCAATTATCATTTCAACGATCTACTTCTCCCATAATGATATCTATGCTACCTAGTATTGTCATAATATCAGCCAATTTCATTCTTTTAACTAACTGAGGAAGAATTTGCAAATTGATAAAACCGGGTGGGCGAATTTTCCATCTCCAAGGAAAACCACTCTGATCTCCTATTAAAAAAATTCCCAATTCGCCCTTTGGGGCTTCAACTCTTACATATAGTTCTTGTTTCGGCAATTCAAAAGTGGGTGCAGGTTTTTTACTAATGAATCGATATTCAAAATCATTCCATTCTGGATCCTTTTCTCTATCAAAGGATCGGATTTCTAAATTCTCGTAAGGCCCCCCTGGAATTCCTTCCAGAGCCTGTTGAATAATTTTTATAGATTCTGTCATTTCACTGATTCGGACTAAATAACGAGCTAATGAATCTCCTTCTTTTTGCCACTGGATTTCCCAATCAAATTCGTCGTAACATTCATAATGATCAACTTTACGAAGATCCCATTGTATTCCAGAAGCTCGTAGCATCGGTCCTGATAAACCCCAATTTATTGCTTCTTCTCCACCAATAATGCCTATCCCTTCAACTCGTTCTAAAAAAATAGGATTCCGCGTAATAAGTTTTTGATATTCATAAACCGCTGTTAAAAAATAATCACAGAAATCTAAACATTTATCTATCCATCCATGAGGTAGATCGGCTGCTACTCCCCCGATACGAAAATAATTATGCATCATTCTCATACCGGTGGCAGCTTCAAATAGATCATATACTAATTCTCTTTCTCGGAAAATATAGAAAAAAGGAGTCTGTGCACCAATATCTGCCATAAAAGGGCCAAGCCACAAGAGGTGCGAAGCTATACGACTCAACTCTAACATAATTACTCTGATATAACTGGCTCTTTTAGGTACTTGAATATTCCCCAACTGTTCGGGTCCATTTACAGTTATTGCTTCTGTGAACATAGTCGCTAAATAATCCCAACGTGTTACATAAGGCAGATATTGTATAACTGTTCTGTTTTCCGCAATTTTTTCCATCCCTCTGTGTAAATAACCCAATATCGGCTCACAATCAATAACATCTTCACCATCTAGAGTAAGGATGAGCCGAAGAACACCATGCATTGATGGGTGGTGAGGTCCCATATTGACTATCATGAGGTCTTTTCTTGTAGTTGTTACATTCATAGGTTATTCCTCGATTCATTCTTTCATGAATTGCTGAAAACGAAAAGAAGTTCATCAAAATTCAAGATCTAGTAAATCAAATAATTCAAGTTACTTTTCAATTTAACGAGTTTTTGATTCCCGAATATCCAGCCGACTAATTAATTCTTTATAACGTACTTTATTTTTCTTTGACAAATAAGACAGAAGTCGTTGCCGTTTTCCCAGGATTTTACGTAGACCTCTCTGAGATAAATAGTCTTTTCTGTGCAATTCCAAATGTAAAGTAAGTCTTCGTATCTTATTGGTGAAGCTAAAAACTTGAAATTCAACAGACCCACTGTTTTCTTTTTTTTCTTCTTGTGAAATAACGGAAATGAATGAATTTTTTACCATAAAACGGAACCTTCTACCCTTTTTGTTTTTCTTTTTACAATTCAATAAATCAATTTTACCAATCAGTTAGAATAATGCTACTAATTTGTAGTTTGTATTTTGTATATACAATAATCTTAATTTCTTTATGAACTCCTAATTTTATCAACTCATTTTTTTATTTGAAAAAAATGAATCCTATTTTCAATTATATTTGGATACAAATAGGAAAGGGTGGTATATTTCTACACTCAAAAAAAGGAAAAACTATTATTAACTTAAAAAAACTGCAAATAATAAATAAGAAGATTCTGTTGATTCATTTATAAATCTAATGGATATTGATACGTGCATTGAATTAGTATTCAGTTATCAGAATGGAATGTAAAATAATGCATGTATGCATCTCTTTCTTTCATATATCAGATAGGGTAGAGAATGCATATGAAAAGGTGTTATTAACGAATTTGCAATTGTGGATACATATGTATCCTTACCATACTAAAACGACTGCTATTATTAGTATCAAACCAATATCGATTCATACAAGCTAAATCTTCTAATCGATAATTAGGCCAAAGAAAGAACTTCAATTTAATTAGTTTATTTTTATCTCTTTTGGGTTTATCCAAAACTTCACTACAGTTTTTTATGTATTTGAAAAATACTGGATTTTTATGTATAACATTTCTATTCCTCGAATAGAAAGAAATTATAATTCTTAATTCTCTTCGCCGTTTAGTAGATAAAATTATTTCAGGAACAAACAAATCAGAACGATTTTTGTCCCTATTTTCGGGCATTCTTTGATGTCTTGCAATGGATTTATCAAAATTTATCTTATCAATATAGCTTTTTTCTCGGTATCTTTGATTAATTGGGGGCTTACTCTTATGAACCAATGAAATATTTATCGTTTGATAGATAAGAAATTGTCCGTCATTTTTTATAGACAAGCGAACTGGTTCGATAATTAATATCCCCTTTTTCATCAATTCTGTAAGAGTGAAATCCTTTTGAATCATCAGAATATCCAAACTCATTTCTCCCCTTTGAATAGAGGATATAGCAATTTCTTTTGGATTTATCAATCTAAGCAGGAGACAATATACTTTGATATTATTGATCATTCTTTGATTTAAAGAATCATCCCATCTCAACTGAAAACGTAAATACCTTTTTAGGAAGAAATCAAGCTCTGCTTCTGTGTTGCTCTTGTATTGCTTTTTCTTTCTACGTTTTTTCATATTCATATTCGAGCCTGCATAATCTTCTTCAATATCTTTTTCTTGGTTTGAGAGAACCGATCCAAGATTCTCTTGGTTTTGTGCATCTGATTCAAGATTACCTCGGCCTGTGGATTCTTTTTCTTCTTGATTTCGATTCTCTAATTCTAATTTTTTTTTTTCAGTTGATAATATAAAAAGATCCCCTTTTCTCTTTCTATTGATATTTTTATTTTCGCTAACATTTTCATTTCTATTCAAATTAAAAAGAAGTAATTTGATTGGTATGATCCACGGTTTTATTTTATATGTATTATAAAATAGGAAAAATTCTGGGAAGAACCAAAGTTTCAGATTCGATATGGGACGACTTAGTATTTCTTCATTCATTCCCATCCAATCAAAAAGGTGTTTTTTTTTCTTGGATGGCTGGATTCTTTGATTTTGATAGATTGTAAGATAAGCAAGACCTTTTTTAGTAATTTTGTCAATTAGTTGATAATTATTAACCTCAGCCTTAGCATTTTTATTACCATTGGTATCGATCCAGGACTCAATATCGACTTTTTTTCTAAGACAAAAATGGAAAATTTTCCAATCGAAATATTTTCTATCTGAAAATTTTTTCAGATTCATAATATCATCTTCTCCTAGATAATTATTGATAGGAATAAGATCCCCTGACATATTAAATAATATACCCTTATGTATATTGTAATCATAAGAAATCTTCTCTTTTTTTTTTATACCTAATGGTGATACATAAATATATGAATGTTCCTTATTTTCATAATTAATAGATTTATATGAGAAAAGGTCATACCTATAGTGTTTTTGAAAGTTATATTTTTGATTCGGTAATGAATTTGCTTTAAAATCATTTACGTTTAATTTTTTGTAATGAATTAATTGGTCTATTTTTTCATCAGCATACCCTTTGTTTAAATCTTTTTTCTGATCCATATGTTGTTGGTTGATTTTAGTTCGCCATTTTTGGGGTACTAAACGATACCATCTAATTGGGGATAAATCATATTGATAATGGCCTCTTAACCAGTTTTTCCATTGATTTATTCCAGAATTAAAAATATTTTTCTGTCGTAATTCAGAATCAAATATTTTTTGTTCTTCGAAATAATTCTTTATTTCATTCTTAAGAAAAAGAGACGTTCCGTCATAGTCAAGAACATATCTTAACTTATACAAGTTAATAAGTTGGGTTTGATATAATTTGTAAAATACATATGCTTGTGACAAGGAGGATAAGTCAAAAAGAATTATAGAATTATTCTTACTAATACCAAAGGGCGACTTTTTTATAGTCGAAATAAACCGAAGTGTATTTTGATTTGTTTTATTAATTTTTTCTTTATTTGTTTCATTATTGGAAATGTGTTTATCAAGAATTTTTTTTGATAATTCAAAAATAAGTTGTGTATTGATCCTCGGAATATAAATGATAGATAGAACGATATCTATATATATCCTTTCAATTAAAAATATTATAAAAAAATATGATTTACGGATGAATCGAACATTTCTTCTTTTTAATTTCTGCGAAATATTTTTTATTGGGTGTACTAGTTTAACAGGAGCACTTTTTTTATTAGAACTAATAGTTATTTTGTTATTTAGTTTCGGAGTTAAAAATCCTTTCTTCTTATCTTTTGTAATTTTTTCTATTTGATTCCTGATTCTGGTTGTTCTATCAGCCAGATCTTTCATTTTTTTTTCTGTCAATGAATAATCTTTCAAATCCAAAAATAGATTTTGAATGGACGATTCATGAATCATCCGATTACTCATTATCGAATCTTTTTTAGGTTCACTCAATTCAGATATTTCTCTTAATCCAAAGAATGGAAGGGGATTCATTTTTAAAAGTTCTTTTATTATTCTTTTTATAAATAGAATTCTTTTGATAACCCATTTGTTTGTTTCTTTTGAGATGTTTAGAAAGAATTTTGTTCTTTCTTTGAAAAACTGTATAACTAGAAAAGACTTCTTTTTCCATTTTTTCATTTTATTTTTGAGTTCTTTGAAAATGGGTTTAAAAAATGAACGTCTTTTTCGGGGAGAACCAAAAGGAAGTTCAGTTTCCATTCCCCAAACTGTTAAAAAACAAAAATCGTTTTTTTGTCCTTTATTTTTAAGTTTCAACAGATTTTTTTGGGGGGATCGTAGCTTAGACCTGTGCCAAGGTTTAAGGCAAAAAGGAAATAGGATCTTTATCTGAATACCGTCTGTCAACCAATTTTTTGGAAATTCGGTTTCTGATAATTGAACACCATTATAGGTGCATTTAACATGCATTTCTTTATTCCAATCTTTTAAGTCTTCGGACCATTCGGGAAATTGAAATAATAATATACGGACTATATTTTTAGCTATTATCAATGAAGGTAATAGAATATATTTTCTAAGAAAGGATTGGCTTACTAATATGGAACCCCTTATTACTTGAGCAAATAGAAAGCTATCCCAGGCTTCTGCTATTTCTATTCGTGCTTTCTCTTCTCTTTTGTATTTTTCTCTTTTTTGTTCCTCTTTTATTTTATCATTTTCTTTTTTCTTTTCTTCTGTATAATCCGAAATTATTAATTTTTTTGTTTTTTTATCCATCGAGTTTTTAAAAATGAATTTTACTAACTCGGAGATATTAAAAGAAAAAAAGGGTTTGTCTATTCTGTCCAAAAAAAGAGGGGAATGCACATTTGCTTGAACTAGTTCCCAGGTAACAGTTTTACGTCTTTGAGCACGCATGGATCCTTTGATTATGTCTCGACGAAAATCTGATTGTTGCGAATAACGTATCAAAGCCACTTCGTCTGCTTGATCAGGATTATTAGTTGGGGTATTAGTATCAGTATTTTCTTGCTTATCAGTAAAAATGACTACACGTTTGGCTTTTCTTGAACGAATCTCATGATCCTCCGCTATGTTTTCTTCATTTTCTATCCCCTCCTGTTGTTCTAACTCATCGATTAATTTGTATGACCATCGAGGAACTTTTTTACCGATTTCTTTTATTCCAATAGATTTTTTTCTAATTCTTTTCGCCTTGGGATCAGTTATAACTGGATTGAATAAAAATTTGAAAATTTGGATTTGATCTTCTAAATCAATTCTTTCTTGTTCGTCTTCTGGAAATGCAAATAAAGTTTTTTCTCTTGATAGTGAATTTCTATCAAATGTATCTATTTTCTTTTCCAATTTGTCATAATCAGTAGTTAAAAGTATACCATGAATCTTATTTATCCAACCTGTCTCTATGTAATTTTTTATTAATTTTGGATTTGAGGATGAAAATAATTTTTTGATCTTTCCACGATGGCGTCCAGTCAAAAAAGGATCATATATTTTAGGCAAGTAGTCCTTTTTAGTCTCATCATTACACAATCTAATTCTTTTTTCGAGCACATTTAGAGTAATACATCCTTTATCCAGAGCTTCAATTCTATTTCGAAATTCTTTACTCAGGTTGTTCTTTTTTTGTTCATTTATATAATTCCAATGATCAGACAATTCATCACAGAGTAGTTTTTCTATTGGGAACAAAGACATTTTTCTTTGTATCATTTCCCAGAAAGTTGACAAACTGGGGGGATATGTAAAAGATATTCTTTCCTTTCCATCACTTCGACATGTATAAAAAAAATATTGTGACATT